GGAACTATTCGTATGTTGTTGAATAGAAATAAAGAATGCCGATCTTTGATAATTTTGTCATCATCTAATTGTTTTCAAATGAGACCATTCAACAACGTAAAATATCACAATGGGATAAAAAAAGGAATTAATAAATTTAAAAAAGATCCTATAATTTCAATTAAGAATTCGTTAGGCCCTTTAGGAATAGCCCTTCAAATTGCAAATTTTTATTCATTTTACCGTTTAATAACTCATAATCAGATCTCAATAACTAAAAATTTGCAACTTGACAAATTAAAGGAAACTTTTCAAGTAATAAAATATTATTTTATGGACGAAAACGAGAAAATTTATAAACCCGATCTATACAGTAACATCATTTTAAATCCATTCCATTTGAATTGGTATTTTCTCAATCATAATTATTATGAAAAAACGTTTACAATAATTAGTCTTGGGCAATTTATTTGTGAAAATATATGTATAGCTCAAACGAAAAATGGACCACACCTAAAACAAAAATCGGGTCAAGTTATAACTGTTCAAATTGATTCTGTAATAATAAGATCGGCTAACCCTTATTTGGCGACTCCAGGAGCAACTATTCATGGCCATTATGGAGAAATCCTTTATGAAGGAGATATCTTAGTTACATTTATATATGAAAAATCTAGATCCGGTGATATAACACAGGGTCTTCCAAAAGTGGAACAGATATTAGAAGTACGTTCGATTGATTCAATCTCGATGAACCTAGAAAAGAGAATTGATGCTTGGAACGAGTGTATAACAAGAATTCTCGGCATTCCTTGGGGATTCTTGATTGGTGCTGAGCTAACTATAGCGCAAAGTCGTATTTCTTTGGTTAATAAAATCCAAAAGGTTTATCGATCCCAGGGAGTACACATCCATAATAGACATATAGAAATTATTGTGCGTCAAATAACATCAAAAGTCTTGGTTTCAGAAGATGGAATGTCTAATGTATTTTTACCCGGCGAACTAATTGGATTATTGCGAGCCGAACGAACGGGGCGTGCCTTGGAAGAAGCGATTTGTTACCGAGCTCTATTATTGGGAATAACAAAAACATCTCTGAATACTCAAAGTTTCATATCCGAAGCGAGTTTTCAAGAAACTGCTAGAGTTTTAGCAAAAGCCGCTCTCCGGGGTCGTATCGATTGGTTGAAAGGTCTGAAAGAGAATGTTGTTTTAGGGGGAATGATACCCGTTGGTACTGGATTCCAAAAAATAATGCACCATTCACGGTCACGGCAACATAACAAGATTACCTTGGAAAAAAAAAAGAATTTATTCGAGGTAGAAATTAGAAATATTTTGTTCCATCACAGAAAATTATTTGATTTTTTCATTTCAAAGAATTTATGTGATACATAAGAAATCTAGGATTTCATGATTCCTATAAGCAGATTAGATTCATCCCTTTAAATGCAGTCATTTGATTTGGTAATCAAGTATAATAAATAATAATAATAAAAATAATAATAATAAATAGAAAAAAATGAATGGCCTTATTATGTATTAACGGCCAATCCTCGATAAAAGATAAGGTTCCATCGGAACAATTATTTATTTCTATTTCAGGATACCTGGTCTCTTTTTTTTTTCAATTTTTTAAAAAGTGTGGGGATAAATGACAAAAAGATATTGGAACATAACTTTTGAAGAGATGATGGAAGCAGGAGTTCATTTTGGTCATGGTACTCGAAAATGGAATCCTCGAATGGCACCTTATATATCCGCAAAGCGTAACGGTATTCATATTATAAATCTTACTCGAACTGCTCGTTTTTTATCAGAAGCTTGTGATTTGGTTTTTGATGCAGCAAGCAGAGGAAAACAATTCTTAATTGTCGGTACCAAAAAAAAAGCAGCCGATTCAGTAACACGGGCTGCAATAAGAGCTCGATGTCATTATGTTAATAAAAAATGGCTCGGCGGTATGTTAACGAATTGGTATACTACAGAAACGAGACTTCGTAAGTTCAGGGACTTGAGAACGGAGCAAAGGACGGGGAAACTCAACTGTCTTCCAAAAAGAGATGCCGCTATGTTGAAGAGACAATTATCTCACTTGGAAACATATCTGGGCGGCATAAAATATATGACGGGTTTACCTGATATTGTAATAATCGTTGATCAGCAAGAAGACTATACGGCTCTTCGAGAATGTATCACTTTGGGAATTCCAACGATTTGTTTAATCGATACAAATTGTGACCCGGATCTCGCAGATATTTCGATTCCAGCTAATGATGATGCTATAGCTTCAATCCGATTAATTCTTAACAAATTAGTATTTGCAATTTGTGAGGGTCGTTCTAGCTATATACGAAATTGTTGATTAATAATAAGATAAATAAATTATTTGATTTGGTTGGGGGATTCAAAGATTATTTATGGAATCGGTTATTATACCATTACAAAATTCTGCAAAAAGAAAAATATAAAAAGAACAAACAGAAATATTATGTGATTTGTAGGTATTCAAAATAGAAAATGGTTGAATCAAAATAATTCCCTTTCAAGTTAGATTTTTTTCTTTTAGAGGGCCGGGCAATATGAATGTTCTATTATGTTCCATCAACACATTAAATAGATTATATGAGATATCTGCTGTGGAAGTAGGTCAACATTTCTATTGGCAAATAGGGGATTTCCAAGTGCATGCCCAAGTACTTATTACCTCTTGGGTTGTAATTGCTATCTTATTAGTTTCAACCATTCTAGTTGTTCGAAATCCGCAAACTATTCCCACTTCCGGTCAGAATTTCTTTGAATATGTACTTGAATTCATTCGAGACGTGAGCAAAACTCAGATTGGAGAAGAATATGGTCCGTGGGTTCCATTTATTGGAACTCTGTTTCTATTTATTTTTGTTTCGAATTGGTCAGGGGCTCTTTTGCCTTGGAAAATTATAAAGTTACCTCATGGAGAGTTAGCTGCACCCACAAATGATATAAATACTACTGTTGCATTAGCTTTACTTACGTCAGTAGCATATTTCTATGCGGGTCTTTCAAAAAAAGGATTGGCTTATTTTGGTAAATACATCCAACCAACTCCAATCCTTTTACCGATTAATATCTTAGAAGATTTCACAAAACCCTTATCGCTTAGTTTTCGACTTTTCGGAAATATATTAGCTGATGAATTAGTAGTTGTTGTTCTTGTTTCGTTAGTACCTTTAGTAGTTCCTATACCTGTTATGTTCCTTGGATTATTTACAAGCGGTATTCAAGCTCTTATTTTTGCTACTTTAGCTGCGGCTTATATAGGTGAATCCATGGAAGGTCATCATTGACTAGTTATTGAAATAGTCTTTTTTTTTAGTTTAGCCCGCCGCAAAGTATGAGCGGCTCACGATAATCTACTTAGAGAACATAAATAAAAAAAAAATAGAAAGAAATTTTAAAAATTAATAATAATAAAAAGGATTATCAACCCCCCCCAAAAAAAAGAAAGATGCAATAAGGATAAGGTATAAATAAAAAAAGTATACGATTTTGTGTAATATAAAAATAAAATTTTAAAAATTACCAGGGAATTGTAAAAAAAAATAGGAAAAAGATCTTTTAGATAGATCTCTTTCCTATTTTTCCTAAAAATACTCTTTGTTTGATCAATTTGTATTTTACTCCAATGAAGATTCTTTTTTTTATTTTGTTCATTCTATTAGAACTATAACATATTCCATTTTTTTTAGGTTTTTGAATATTATTAGATTCTAAAATAGATTCTTCTATTATTTATTAGATTTGAAGATATTAGTATATTAGATATTAGGAACTAAAATTTCGTATGATATCTACGTTTACGACATGTGATTAAAAAAAGATGTTATATAGAACTAGAACAGATTCTCGTTTCATTGACATTCAATTCAATGATTGACCAAAGGATAATTCATTTTCATAATTAAAAATAGATAATTCATTTTCATAAATATAAATAAAAAAATCTAAAATCACATTTAGATCACTCAAATTCTGATATTTCTATGTAAGAATTCGGTCTAACGAATTGATTTAGATTGATTCTATCCATATGGGAATGGGATAATAATGAAAAAAAAAGGCTTTCAAAAAAATCGAGATTCAAAAAAAAAATAGAGTAGGAGTGAGGGGGTCGAACTAGGTGTATATATAAAATCTAATCGCTATAAGACAACTCTTTCTTTTTTGGAGGTTTCAAAGAATGATTCTCAAATCCGATTGAATCTAAGACACAACTAATTGGTTTACGGTATGGAAGAAACACATGTATATGTCATATTAGATATTAACTAGTTATAGATGATTATCTATCTAAATTTGTCCTGCTACTACTATAAAAAATTTAGATGGGGATTCAAAAAACGAAGCCCTTCCGTTTCATCTGTTGTAATTGTGAATTGAATATTGAATGACTAAAAAAATGAAATCAAGAAAAAGAAAAAAAAAAGAAAGAACGAAGAATTTAAAGAATGGTTCGAAAATTGAAGGTAAGATAAGAACAAAAATTGTATGTATTCACAAAAAACTACATGGGTAGAAACGAAAAAAGAAATATCGAAGTAATTCGGATAGTTCCATAAATATTATTATTTCTTGAAATTTTGAATTACACTTCGACTAGATAAAGATAAATATTCAGAATTATATAATTAAGTCAGAATTTCTTGGTTGATTATATCATTAACTATTTCTTTTCTTTATTTTATTTGGTATAGGAGGAACTTATCATGAATCCACTGATTTCTGCCGCTTCTGTTATTGCTGCTGGGTTGGCCGTCGGGCTTGCTTCTATTGGACCTGGAGTTGGTCAAGGCACAGCTGCAGGGCAAGCTGTAGAAGGGATTGCGAGACAACCGGAAGCAGAGGGAAAAATACGGGGTACTTTATTACTTAGTCTGGCTTTTATGGAAGCTTTAACTATTTATGGGCTGGTTGTAGCATTAGCGCTTTTATTTGCGAATCCCTTTGTTTAATCTTAAACAAAAAAGAAAAATACATATTCTTTTTTCCATGGACTTTCTTTGGTGCTCTTGCTTTTTTTTGAAATTATATTAAGATTTCACTCTTACATTTTTTCTTCATTCGGACAAGAACACAGGGGAAAGACGGATTTAAGGGTGAGGGATTAACATACTGATTCGCCTTCTTCCTTCCCTTTTTTAGTCCAATGAACCTCCCCCCTTTTGTTTTGAATTTAGAAAATGTTTAGAAAGTGTTGAAAACAGCTAGAGATTTTGCAATTGACATAAGAACTAGTATCTAATTCTAATAAGTATCATTCTTACGGGGAATCTTTCAATTGACTAACCAATTCAAAATATAGAATATATTTTTTAAAAAATATATTCTATATTATCATTCTCGAATATATAGAATATTCTTCTTATTTTAGTAATATTCTTACTAATAATTCATATCAATTAATAGTAAGAAATGGGAATTTTATTTTTATTATTCTAATAATTATTCTATAGAATAGAAATATTCTATAAATATCATATAAAAAAACGAATAAAAAAAATAAGAATATTTTAGAATAGAAATATTTTATATATATCATATAAAAAAACGAATAAAAAAATCGAAAAATAGGAATCGTAGAAAGATAATTAGTCTATCCATAAGAGGAGATGCGATCATATGAAAAACATAACCGATTCTTTTCTTTGCTTGAGTTACTGGCCATCCGCCGGAAGTTTCGGGTTTGATACCGATATTTTAGCAACAAATCTAATAAATCTAAGTGTAGTGCTAGGTGTTTTGATTTTTTTTGGAAAGGGAGTGTGTGCGAGTTGTTTATTTCAAAGAATAGATTGGATCCAACCAACTGCACTTTTTTTCGTTATAACTAGGAAAATGTGCATGATCCCGCGAATGACTTCTGAATAAATTTAGAAATAAAAATAGTTAAGAACCATAGCATTTCGTGATTCATTGGTAAATCTACTTTGATTCTCTATCAACCAAGAATTTTGGACCATTATCATGGTTAAAGCTAAGAAGTTTGAAGTTTAGACGCAGTGTAGTACTCTTTCTACCACTATGTTAATACGGAAATGGTTTCCAAAAATGGAATTGTTGGGATTTTTTCGATATAGAACACTCATGTCGATAAAATGTCTTGAATTCTCTTTACGATGAAAAATTGGAAAAACGGGTGTTTAACACCTTCTTTTATACAATGCGGAATCGATGACCTACGTATAAATTAATAAGAATTCTTTGGACTTGAAGAAAAAAAAACAACTTTGCTGACAATTATTTGTTTGGTCAGAAGAGTCCTCCAAATATTTTGGTCTTGTATTGATAATCATTTTCAAGATTTTTCAATCTTTTTAGAAATAGAGAAAAGAGGATAGGCTCATTACAGAATAAAGATAGGGAAATTTCCTATAAGGAATTGAGTGTGAGAGCCAAATGAATTGAAAGATTCATGTTTGGTTCGGGAAGAGATCATAGACATTTTGAAATGAATGGAAAGAGAATCTACTTTCATTAAGTGATTTATTAGATAATCGAAAACAGAGAATCTTGAGAACTATTCGAAATTCAGAAGAACTACGGGAAGGAGCCGTTGAACAGCTGGAAAAAGCCCGGGCCCGCTTAAGGAAAGTAGAAACGGAAGCAGATCGGTTTCGAGTGAATGGTTATTCTGAGATCGAACGGGATAAATTGAATTTAATAAATTCAATTTATACAACTTTGGAACAATTAGAAAATTACAAAAACGAAACCATTCATTTTGAACAACAAAGGGCGATTAATCAAGTCCAACAGCGGGTTTTACAACAAGCCTTACAGGGAGCTCTAGGAACTCTGAATAGTTGCTTAAACAACGAGTTACATTTACGTACCATCGGCGCTCATATTGGTATGTTTGGGGCGATGAAAGAAAAAAATAACTGATTAGTCGTTTTACTATAGTATAGAGTATAGGCATTATTTTTTTCTTCTAAAGAAGAATCAAATTAAGAAATATTCATGGTAACCATTCGTGCAGATGAAATTAGTAAAATTATCCGGGAACGTATTGAGCAATATAATACCGAAGTCAAAATTGTAAATACAGGTACCGTACTTCAAGTAGGTGATGGCATTGCTCGTATTTATGGTCTTGATGAAGTAATGGCAGGTGAATTAGTGGAATTTGAAGAGGGTACTATAGGCATTGCTTTGAATTTAGAATCAAAAAATGTTGGTGTTGTATTAATGGGTGATGGTTTGATGATACAAGAGGGAAGTTCGGTAAAAGCAACAGGAAGAATTGCTCAGATACCGGTAAGTGAGGCTTATTTGGGTCGTGTTATAAATGCCCTAGCTAAACCTATTGACGGTCGAGGAGAAATTTCAGCTTCGGAATATCGGTTAATCGAATCTCCCGCTCCCGGTATTATTTCGAGACGTTCCGTGTATGAGCCTCTTCAAACGGGACTTATTGCTATTGATTCCATGATCCCTATAGGGCGTGGCCAGCGAGAATTAATTATTGGCGACAGACAA